TCGAAAGTGAAAATATTCTACATAACGTGACTATTCCACCAAAAAGTTTTCTATTAGTTCAAAACGATCAATATGTAGAATCAGAACAAGTGATTGCTGAGATTCGCGCGGGAACATACACTTTTAATTTTAAAGAGAGGGTTCGAAAACATATTTATTCTGACTCAGAGGGAGAGATGCATTGGAGTACCGATGTGTACCATGCACCCGAATTTACATATAGTAATGTCCATATCTTACCAAAAACAAGTCATTTATGGATATTATCAGGAAGGTCGTGCAGGTCCGGTGCAATCTCTTTTTCACTCCACAAGGATCAAGATCAAATGAACATTCATTCTCTTTCTGCCGGAGGAAGATATATTTCCAACCTTGTAGTAAGTAATGATCAAGTTCAAGTAAGACACAAATTCTTTAGTTCAAATCCTTCTGATAAAAAAAAAAGCGGGATTCCTGATTATTCAGGGCTTAATCGAATCCTATGTATGGGTCATTTTAATTTTATATATCCTGCTATTCTCCACGAGAATTCGGATTTATTGGCAAAGAGGCGAAGAAATAGATTAATCATTCCATTCCAATCGATTCAAGAACGAGACAAAGAACTACTAATGCCCCCTTCCGGTATCTCGATTGAAATACCTCTCAATGGCATTTTTTGTAGAAATAGTATTCTTGCTTATTTCGATGATCCTCAATACAGAAAAAAGAGTTCAGGAATTACTAAATATAGGACTATAGGAGTTCATTCCATTTTCAAAAAAGAGGATTTAATTGAGTATCGAGGAGTCAAAGAATTGAAGCCAAAATACCAAATGAAAGTGGATCGATTTTTTTTCATTCCCGAGGAAGTGCATATTTTACCTGAATCTTCTTCCATAATGGTACGGAACAATAGTATCATTGGAGTAGATACACCAATCACTGTCAATATAAGAAGTCGAGTAGGCGGATTGGTTCGAGTGGAGAAGAAAAAAAAAAGGATTGAATTAAAAATCTTTTCTGGGGATATCTATTTTCCTGGAGAGATGGATAAGATATCCCGACACATCGGCATCTTGATACCACTCGGAACGGTAAAAAAAAAGAATTCTACGGAATCCAAAAAATTGAAAAATTGGATCTATGTCCAATGGATCACACCTACCAAGAAAAAGTATTTTGTTTTAGTTCGACCCGTAATTATATATGAAATAGCGGATGGTATAAATTTAGTAAAACTTTTCCCCCAGGATCTGTTGCAGGAAAGGGATAATCTGGAACTTAAAGTTGTCAATTATATTCTTTATGGAAATGGAAAACCAATTCAGGGAATTTCTGACACAAGCATTCAATTAGTTCGGACTTGTTTAGTCTTGAATTGGGATCGAGACAAAAAGATTTCTTCTATTGAAGAGACCCGCGCTTCTTTTGTTGAAGTAAGTACAAATGGTTTGATTCGATATTTTCTAAGAATTGACTTAGTGAAATCCCATATTTCGTATATAAGAAAAAGGAATGATCCCTCCGGTTCAAGATTGATCGCTGATAATGAGTCAGATCGCATTAATATCAATCCATTTTATTCTATTTATTCCAAGGCAAAGATTCAACAACCACTTAGCCAAAATCACGTAACTATTCGTATGTTGTTGAATAGAAATAAGGAATGCCGATCTTTAATAATTTTGTCATCGGATCATTGTTTTCAAATGGCCCCATTCAACGATGTAAAATATCACAATGGGATAAAAGAATCAATTAAAAGAGATCCTCTAATTCCAATTAGGAATTCGTTAGGCCCTTTAGGAATAGCTCTTCAAGTTGCAAAGTTTTATTCATTTTACTGTTTAATAACTCATAATCAGATCTCGATAACTAAATATTTGCAACTTGACAATTTAAAGGAAACTTTTCAAGTATTTAAATATTATTTAATGGGCGAAAACGGGAGAAGTTATAAGCCTGATCTATGCAGTAACATCGTTTTGAATCCATTCCATTTTAATTGTCATGTTCTCTATCATAATTATCATCATAATTCTTGTGAAAAAAGATGTACAATAATTAACCTTGGGCAATTTCTTTGTGAAAATGTGTGTATAGCTAAAAACGAACCACACCTAAAATCGGGTCAAGTTCTAATTGTTCAAATGGATTCTGTAGTAATAAGATCGGCTAACCCTTATTTGGCAACTCCAGGAGCAACTGTTCATGGCCATTATGGAGAAATGCTTTATGAAGGAGATATATTACTTACATTTATATATGAAAAATCGAGATCTGGTGATATAACACAGGGTCTTCCAAAAGTGGAACAGGTATTAGAAGTGCGTTCGATTGATTCAATATCGATGAATCTAGAAAAGAGAGTTGAGGGTTGGAACGAGCATATAACAAGAATTCTTGGCACTCCCTGGGGATTCTTGATTGGTGCTGAGCTAATTATTGCGCAAAGTCGTATTTCTTTGGTTAATAAGATCCAAAAGGTTTATCGATCCCAGGGGGTGCAGATCCATAA